GGGTACCGAAATACTACATAATTCTTTTCTTCTTTTTTTGTTCCTTGTCTATGCATAACTGTATGTTATTCAATAGATCAATAGAAAATTCCTCAAATTCCTTATAAGGTGTTTCCATTATTGGCTTCGTAATAGAAAGTAAAGATCTTGGAAAAGTGTGAATCAATGGGTTCTAATAATTCATGAAAGATATTATCATATTCACACATTTCAATTATATGCGAAACCTATAAACTCTTTTTTGGGTTAAAAGTTTTTTTTGTTCGAATCTTTCATTTCATTTCAAGTAATTGGTTGGTCGTACAACGTACAATAAATATACTATAATAAATACAAAATACAAGAATAGATAATATTTAATGAAAGAAAGAGAACATAGTTGGAACAATCAATATTCGTGATGCAACAACGGTTGCATTAGATGCAAAACAAAGGTTCTTTCTTGACCGAACTACAAGTATGGAACTCCATGATATGGAAAGACAGAATATAGAACCTAAAAGGATAATGGAAGTTGTTCGTCTTTGAATCGAGTTGGACCCCCCAAAAAGAATAAAAATGAAAGTAAAGGTTTTATTTTTTTGATAGATCGTTTCGATATATCGTAGGGCACTTTTTTTCTTCTCATTCGAGATATTATGGGCAATTAACCAACCTATTAATGTACTGAATCCAATGAGTTAAAAAAAATAAGTAAAAGGTAATATCAGGTCGTTCGCCCCAAAATGGATTAGATCCTTTTTATTGAAAAAGAAAAGAAATGATCAAAATTGAAGTTCTTTTCAAATCCAATTTTTTTATTTTATTCCAAAATTACTTAAATATAATTTCATTTTTGAATGAAGTTACACGACACAGTTCTTATTCTTATTACTATTACTTTACTCAACTCACGAATTGCACAATGAATCTGTCGATTCGGAATCACAGGACCGATCGATGTCACAGCTGATGAATCAAGAACTTTCAATTGAACTAAACTAATCCTGTCAATTGGTTTTTTCTTACCGTTACTGTTGTATCTGGGAAAAATTGAAACTTAGGTAAGTGTTTTATCAACATATGTAACAAAAGAACATATCTAATTTAGCTCTTTCATGCCTACTATAACTAGTTATTTCGGTTTTCTACTGGCTGCTTTAACTATAACCCCAGCTCTATTGATTGGTTTGAATAAGATACGACTTATTTGAAATGAATTGAATGAACAATTCATAAAAATGAATATTTCTCTGAGATTCCAGGTGTTCCAGGTTCCTTTCCACATCAATTGCCAATTCTTGGTTATTGAGATTCACGGATAATTCAGATTAATATTTAGGGATAGATCTTACCCATCTTTTTATCCCCTCAAAAAACCGAAATGATTGAAGTTTTTCTATTTGGAATCGTCTTAGGTCTAATTCCTATTACTTTGGCAGGATTATTCGTAACTGCATATTTACAATACAGACGTGGTGATCAGTTGGACCTTTGATTGAGTAACATTTCTTTTTTTTTGATTGACCTCCTCCCTGCGGGAGGTCAAATTCAAGTTTCAATTAAACTTGAATTTGTTAAGTTTTTTTATTGTGATTCGACATAACATAAACGGAATCACGCTCTGCAGGATTTGAACCTACGACATCGGGTTTTGGAGACCCGCGTTCTACCGAACTGAACTAAGAGCGCTTTCTTATTACAGGAGATACGACTGTAGTGTAAAGAAAAGGTTTTTTTACCCCCAAACATATCTTGCATACGTATAGCATGCAAAAATGAAAGATTATGTCCAATTTCAATCGATCTTAATTAATCCCTCGTTACTGCCCATAAGAGAAGTAATAGGTAGGGATGACAGGATTTGAACCCGTGACATTTTGTACCCAAAACAAACGCGCTACCAAGCTGCGCTACATCCCTTTTTAAAGTTCTTGTACAGTGTCATTGTACAAAATCCCTGTCTTGTTTTCCACATTGTTATTTTCCCCTCTATCTATATAGAATTTTCTTGTCACTTCTTTTCTTCTTTTTGGTTTCATATAATAAAATTATTTTATACATCTGAAACCTAACGTATAAAAAAAATTTAAATTTATCTTATCGGCGTATCGTATAAAAAAAAGAATAAAAATTTATCGGAAATGCTCAGGAAGAAGGGGTCATCTTTTTCTTTTTTAGGGACAGGAAAATCTCATCTATCGGTTCATTGTACATATCTATTTTAGTTAGGAATTCCGCGTAAAGTAAAAAAAAAAATACAAATGATCTTGAACTACAACATCTGACCATACATATATGTATTACAATAAAGAAGGAGGATTTTCAATGCGAGATATAAAAACATATCTCTCCGTGGCACCTGTGCTAACTACTCTATGGTTTGGGTCTTTAGCAGGTCTATTGATAGAAATTAATCGTTTATTCCCAGATGCCTTGTCATTCCCTTTTTTTTCATTCTAGTTATTAATATGCGAAGAAATGAAGAAAATTAGGGATACGGTTCTACGTGACGTGACTCAAATTTCGCCCCTTCCTTTTTTTTTTCAGTCCTTTAGGATAGGAGGAGGATAGGAAGGAAAGAAAAAGAAAAAGTGTATTGAACCTCGACAAAAATCTGGTGAATCTAAGATCGAATTTGGGGGAACAGAAATGGAAGTGTGTATCCAGATCTAGGGCAGAATCCACGAAATCATAGCATAGAAAGAAGATACTTAAATGAAATATTGGGATTTAAGATAGGAATAATTGATAGTTAGAAAGAAATTGTATTACTTAATTATTACTTTATTATTAATTATTACTTTATTAATTATTACTATTACTCTATTAATATTAATTGTAATTATATAATTACAACACATACAACACGACGAAATCTTTAGAAATGAAAATGGAATTTCAAGTTAGTAACTTCTATTGATTTTCTTATTGATTTTTTTGTTCTTTTATTCTTCTTCAGTTCGGGTCGAAAATAGAAGAAGTTAAGTCGATCCAAAATCAAAAGGGGGTTCATGGCCAAGGGTAAAGATGTCAGAGTCAGAGTCATTTTGGAATGTACCAGTTGTGTCCGAAATGGTGTCAATAAAGAATCGCCGGGTATTTCTAGATATATTACTCAAAAGAATCGACACAATACATCCAGTCGATTAGAATTGAGAAAATTTTGTCGCTATTGTCACAAGCATACGATTCATGGGGAAATAAAGAAATAGATGGAACGGAACGTGTGCGCGATCTTTCCAAGGAACAGGAAGAGGAAGAACTTAACATATTTAAGTTAACATATTTAACTTAACATATATAATATAACAACATATATAATATAACATATATAATATACATAATATATACAATACAAATCAAACCCGATTTCATTTTCATATATATATATACATACATATGATATGTATTATATATGATATGTATAATATAAACGATGCGAATCAAAGCCTATTTCGGTCAGATCTGAAATGAATAAAGAAATAGAATTTTAGAGATAAGGAATAAACCATGGATAAATCCAAGCAACCTTTTCGTAAATACAAGCGATCCTTTCGTAGGCGTTTGTCCCCAATTGGATCGGGGGATCGAATCGATTATAGAAACATGAGTTTAATTAGTCGATTTATTAGTGAACAAGGAAAAATATTATCTAGACGGGTGAATAAATTGACCTTGAAACAACAACGATTAATTACTATTGCTATAAAACAAGCTCGTATTTTATCTTTGTTACCTTTTCTTAATAATGAGAGACAATTTGAGAGAGCCGAGTCGATCCCCAGAACTACTGGTCCTAGAACCAGAAATAAATAAACATACTCCTCAATTGACTCAAAACTCCAATCGGAACTCAAGCTCAGATTGATGTTTTGTTCAAAAGGCCTAGAATCCCGATTTATTTCTTGTGTTATAAGAAATAAAAAATGGGGGAAGAAGAAATCTTTTTTTTTTTATTGAAACATGTTCGTTCATTCCTACTACTTATCTTACTTAATTTTTTTTATTCTATCTTCCCGGAGTTCATTCTCCGGGGAATTCTGTTTCAATTTCAATCATTTCTGTATTTTATTTTATAATATCATATCCTTTATTTGATAATCTGATTGGAAATCATGTAAAGACAATTCTTATTTGATATAGATATTTGCGCAAGTATTTTACGATTAAGAAGCAATTGCTTCTTGTACAGATTCGGTATTAATCTACTATAATTATAGAATACCTTATTCTCACGAATTACTGCATTTATTCGAGTGATCCACAAACTACGAAAATCCCTCTTTTGCCTGCCTCTATCTCGATGAGAGGAAACCAAAGCTCTCATTTTCTGTTGAGTAGTCGTTCGAGTAAGTCTTGAATGAGCCCCAATAAAGGTTGATGCAAATAAACGAATTTTTGTTCGACGTTTCCGAGCTGTATATCCTCGTCTAACTCTGGTCATTGAATCAAATTAAACCTTAATGAATAACTAATTGATTTCTCTTCTTTCAGTCATCCTTTACCCCCCGTCAATTAATAACAAAACGGATTATTCCGATATATAAAATATAAATTCCAATGGCTTTTGCTACTATGACTTTCCCCAACCACGATTTTTTATTCCTTCCAGGCATTTCACCTGGAAATAAGAAATTCTAACGATACCAAATAAAAAAAATAGTGGGTTCCATCGTTTCTATGGTTACTTTTTTTTTTTTAAACGGTGAGGTCCTCTCTATACACCGGAGCCTCTTCTTTCATTTTATCAAATGTTATTGTTAACTTGTATAGTTCACACTCTTTGGCTCTACCCATCAATTATACAGTAATAGTTCTTTTCACAATAAGAGTTATCCATACAGTGACGGCATTTAATTATGAAAGTTGGCTAGGTAGCTGACCCTGTTAGTCCGTTCTTTCAAGAATAGGAGTATAACCTTTTTGCTTCTTATAATACCATTTCCTCCGCTTAATGGATAACCATTTGCCCCCAATGGGGAATTGCTTTTCATCTCAAATCTAGGTGATTGGATTTGCACCAATGTAAACCATAAATTCCAAACACAATATAGGTATATGATAGATCTTCTCTATCTATCCTTTTCATTGGTACTGGTCATTGATACTGGAAAATTGTCTCATTTGTTCGAACTCATGATCTGAACGAGTCGCACATACACCCTAGTGCATGTTCCTCGACGCTGAGGACATCCTCTAAGAGCGGGAGATTTCGTGACATTTCTTATTGGCTGTCTTGTGTTTCTAATAAGTTGTTTAATAGTTGGCATGTCGTATGTATATATAGAATTCTAGAATGGAATGGGTTGGTTTAGATCGATCTTAACCTGATGATTGATGATCATGAATTTTTTTTTCTATTCAATATCAAATCGCAGAAAATTCGAATTATGGTTTGAAATGGATTTACATGAAATCCCTAGTATTTTCATTTTCGACCGCTACAAGATCAACAATGCCATGAACTTGGGCTTCTGTTGCTGACATAAAAACATCTCTTTCCATGTCTTCGGATACAACCCATAAAGGATTACCCGTTCTTTGTACATAAACCTTTGTGAGGGTTTCGCGAAGTTTCAGTAGTTCTTCCGCTTCCAGGATAAATTCGCCTGCTTGTGCCTCATAAAAAGAACTAGCAGGTTGGTGAATCATAACCCTGATGATATTGATATAGCATCATGAAGGGTTCTTCTATCTTGCATGATTGGGCTAAAGTAAGGGATAAAAAAAATATAAGAAAAAAGAATAGAATTGTACAACCGTACAGGCATCTTTTGTGCATACGGCTCTACAATGGAATTTACTTTTTCTTTTTCTTCTCTTCTATTCTATTGAAGAAAGAAATAGAATCCATCCGATCCGGATCGTTGAATGATCCATTTACCACCCTTCCTTTCGTAGGAGTAAAAAAAATACTATGATGGTTCTGTTGCTTTATATATTTATTTTGTCTGTGATTTAGCAATCCCAAAGTTCCTTTCTGATACGATCAAATAAGGAAAAAAATGATCTTTTTTTTTTTTCATTTTTGTACTTTTTCTTTCATAACATAAATATCAGAAAGAGAATTCTGGTGTGAAAAAGAATGGTTTGTGACGCTGAAATGTACCCCCGACACATAAGATCAAATCCGAAATGACCTCTATTTCATACTACTATCTCGACATAAAATCTCATGTTATGAAAAAAACAATAATGGTTTGCTCATATCGAACTCGAAGTGCCATGCTATTATTACTTATTATTCATATTCAATATGGCGAAGGCATAGTCTTCCTTTTTTTTTTTTCAAATAAAAAAACTCATTGGCGCCAAGCGTGAGGGAATGCTAGACGTTTGGTAATTTCTCCTCCGACCAGAATGAAAGATCCCATTGAAGCGGCTAATCCCATGCATATTGTATGCACATCGGGTGGCACAAATTGCATAGTATCATAAATGGCTATTCCTGGTATTACCCATCCGCCGGGAGAGTTTATAAATAAATAAAGATCCCTAGTATCATCTTCTATACTGAGATATACCATGAGACCAACAAGTTGATTCGAGATCTCGCTATCAACTTCTTGGCCTAAAAAAAGTAATCTTTCTCGATGAAGTCGGTTGATTAGGACAAAATTGGTTCCCTTAGGAACCGTACGTGCACCTTTGGATGCATACGGTTCAAAAAAAAATTGCGAAAAAAAGAATCAATGTGTCGATTCCAGTTCTATTTCTTTTTTTTCTGTAACAGGTTTTTGTTTTTCTAATGAAGGGGGTTTTCTTCTTCTATTTTTCAAAAAACATAAGATGAGTTTTTGTTCCCTTACCTATAAAAAAAAAAGAATTCACTGAACTTATTGAACTAACCTCTCATTGATGTATTGTTTCATCGAGATTCAAATCACGATGTCATTTTATTGTTCCTGAATGGGCCCTTTCCATTTTTTTAGGTTCATGTTTGTTCTACTCCGGGAAAAGATCTGCCCGAATTCTATTTGTACATATAGGGCAAATGATCTCAGTACCACTTTTTTTGTTACGACTTCTTTTTCAATTTGTTTCATGTCTTCTCCAAACTATTCGATGTATTCATCATACTACTCCATTGGTTGGCAGTTTGAGATCGCTCCTATAGTAAGTATAAGAATCGTTTATGATACAAGTGGTAATCGTACATATATTATCAATTTGTTACCAATTTGGTATTTTCTGAACGGAGCCTGGAGACTTTTTTTTATCAGTCCAAGTCAACCATAAATTCTTCTAATTGATAATATTGATCCCAATATAAATTGATCTAATTGTACTTCACGCTCCAAATGATTGATGGTTCACTCAATCTCAATACAATATTTCTTGGGCGAAACAGAGGATATCTCGATCGGGGGAGAGAACGGGTAAATCCCATATGACCCAATATGTCTGACAAGTCGCACTATACGTCAACCCAAACTGCATCTTCCTCTCCAGGACTCCGAAAAGGTACTTTTGGAACACCAATGGGCATTAAATTAAAGAAAAAAAAATTAAGTACTATACTTCACTTTAATATGGAAACGTAACAATGGGTTTATTGTCTTCATCCTTTTTTCTGTTTATTCTATTTTCTAGATAGATTGATTGGAAGGTTTATAGAGTAAGATAGAATGAATAAAGAAAAATTTTAACGAACGGAGCAATCGATCGTTCGAATGATAAACAAGTATCTATGCATTCGTTCCCACAAAATGGTACCAATTCTCCCATTGCGTATTGGTACTTATCGGGTATAGAATAGATCTGCTTCTCTTTGTTCTTATGAACAGAATTGTTCCGTTATTTTCAATGGAACGGAATAAATATTAATTCTTTTTCATACAGAATCCACTGAAAAGGTTAGGTACTTAGGTACATAGTATAGTCCTTTCCAATGCGATAAAATAAGGTGACATAGTGTCTATTTATCTTTGATAAAGGGGTATTTCCATGGGTTTGCCTTGGTATCGTGTTCATACTGTCGTATTGAATGATCCCGGTCGATTGCTTTCTGTCCATATAATGCATACAGCTCTAGTTTCTGGTTGGGCCGGTTCGATGGCTCTATACGAATTAGCGGTTTTTGATCCCTCTGACCCTGTTCTTGATCCAATGTGGAGACAAGGTATGTTCGTTATACCCTTCATGACTCGTTTAGGAATAACCAATTCGTGGGGTGGTTGGAGTATTTCAGGAGGAACTATAACGAATCCGGGTATTTGGAGTTATGAAGGTGTCGCAGGGGCACATATTGTGTTTTCTGGCTTGTGCTTCTTGGCAGCTATCTGGCATTGGGTGTATTGGGATCTAGAAATATTCTGTGATGAGCGTACGGGAAAACCTTCTTTGGATTTGCCCAAGATCTTTGGAATTCATTTATTTCTCTCAGGGGTGGCTTGCTTTGGCTTTGGCGCATTTCATGTAACAGGTTTGTATGGTCCTGGAATATGGGTGTCCGATCCTTATGGACTAACTGGAAAAGTACAATCTGTAAATCCAGCGTGGGGCGCGGAAGGTTTTGATCCTTTTGTTCCGGGAGGAATAGCCTCTCATCATATTGCAGCGGGTACATTGGGCATATTAGCAGGTCTATTCCATCTTAGTGTCCGTCCGCCTCAACGTCTATACAAAGGATTACGTATGGGAAATATTGAAACTGTACTTTCTAGTAGTATCGCTGCTGTTTTTTTTGCAGCTTTCGTTGTTGCTGGAACTATGTGGTATGGTTCAGCAACTACCCCAATCGAATTATTTGGTCCCACTCGTTATCAGTGGGATCAGGGATACTTTCAGCAAGAAATATATCGAAGAGTTAGCGCCGGACTAGCCGAAAATCTGAGTTTATCGGAAGCTTGGTCTAAAATTCCCGAAAAATTAGCTTTTTATGATTACATTGGTAATAATCCGGCAAAAGGGGGATTATTCAGAGCAGGCTCAATGGACAACGGGGATGGAATAGCTGTTGGATGGTTAGGACACCCCGTCTTTAGAGATAAAGAAGGGCGCGAGCTTTTTGTACGTCGTATGCCTACTTTTTTTGAAACATTTCCGGTAGTTTTAGTAGATGGAGACGGAATTGTGAGAGCCGATGTTCCTTTTAGAAGGGCAGAATCAAAGTATAGTGTTGAACAAGTAGGTGTAACTGTCGAGTTCTATGGTGGCGAACTCAATGGAGTTAGTTATGGTGATCCTGCTACTGTAAAAAAATACGCTAGACGTGCCCAATTAGGTGAAATTTTTGAATTAGATCGGGCTACTTTGAAATCCGATGGTGTTTTTCGTAGCAGTCCAAGGGGTTGGTTCACTTTTGGGCATGCTACGTTTGCTTTGCTCTTCTTTTTTGGACACATTTGGCATGGTGCTAGAACCTTGTTCAGAGATGTTTTTGCTGGTATTGATCCAGATTTGGATGCTCAAGTGGAATTTGGAGCATTTCAAAAAATTGGGGATCCAACTACAAGGAGACAAGTAGTCTGATACAACATTGCTCTGGTATCTTTCGCCTCTATTTTTTTTGATTTGATATAAGGTACCGGAGAAATCTTGATTTGAATCACCATTTATTCTTTGACTCTTTACTTTTCTTTATATGGTAAATGATCCCAAATGAATAGGTGTGGAAGCTATAATTGTAAACCACGATCGAATCTATGGAAGCATTGGTTTATACATTCCTTTTAGTCTCGACTTTAGGGATAATTTTTTTCGCTATCTTTTTTCGAGAACCGCCTAAGGTTCCGACTAAAACTAAAAAAATGAAATAATTTTTCATTATCTCAATTGAAGTAATGAGCCTCCCAATATGGGAGACTCATTTCTTCAACTAGTCCCCGTGTTCTTCGAATGGATCTCTTAGTTGTTGAGAGGGTTGCCCAAAAGCGGTATATAAGGCGTACCCAGTAAAGCTTACAAGTAAACCAGATATGGAGATGGCGACTAGGGTTGCTGTTTCCATTTTTAGATAATTTCAAGATCACAATGGATCTACGATAAGATCGTTTATTTACAACTACAACGGAATGGTATACAAAGTCAACAGATCTCAACCAATGAATAGTATTTTATGGCTACACAAACCGTTGAGGGTAGTTCTAGATCTGGGCCAAGACGAACTACTGTAGGGAATTTATTGAAACCATTGAATTCGGAATATGGTAAAGTAGCACCGGGCTGGGGGACTACACCACTTATGGGGGTCGCAATGGCTCTATTTGCGATATTCCTATCTATTATTTTGGAAATTTATAATTCTTCCGTTTTACTGGATGGAATTTCAATGAGTTAGGTTCATAAGAACTAGAAAGTCCTAGTTTTTCAATCAAAAAAATGACTTTACTTAAGAAAGACTCGGATTTCTAGACCATTCTGGTAGTTCGACCGTGAGATTTATTTGTTTCGGTATTTCCGGAATATGAGTGTGTGACTTGTTATAATCGATCCTATTGATAATACAGAAAATGGGCCTGTCATCTCTATCAAGATGATTCTACCTCGTCGGATATTTATTCTAGTATCTGGAGCACGGAATATATAGAATAGATCAAGAAAAGAAATATTTGAACTATGATTCATACCTACTATTTACTATTCAGACTTCGCAACCGGACTCAAAAAAAAATTCAAATAGGTATTTCCTAAATCAAACGATTTTTCTTCTTTCAGTTTGAACAAAGGACAAATGTTTCTCTAGATTTTGTTGAGTCATTACATCCATTCATTGAATAAGTGATCATCAAACGGTTCTTACTCAGAGAACCTTTGAGTTTAGCTTGAGGCTTTGCTTGATTAAATCATCGTGGTTCTAGTATGAATCTGAGGTTTCAATTGATTCATAGGGTCTCAACAAGGGAATTCCTATCAATAGCAAAACTATTGTTAATCTGCATTACGCACAAAAAACAACAAATCAAATAACAAATAAAAAAATAAATAGGGAAGAGAAGATTCAAGAGGCCTGTAACGATCAACATAAAGAAAGACGGATGAGCCAACTTGATATTTTTGGCATTATCATCACAAAGAAGAGATTCCGGATTTTTGTTACTTGGTATCTTTGGGGCAAATCGAATCAAGTGGCTAAGAAGTTTTGAACTTTCTATTACATATCCGTTGAAATCAGTATTTGTGTGTTTCCGCTTGAGCCGTACGAGATGAAATTCTCATATACGGTTCTCAGAGGGGGAATTCCTTTGGATTACCTATCTCAATAAGGTATATGATTGGTTTGAGGAACGTCTCGAGATTCAGGCGATTGCGGATGATATAACTAGTAAATATGTTCCTCCTCATGTCAACATATTTTATTGTTTAGGGGGGATCACACTTACTTGTTTTTTAGTACAAGTAGCTACAGGTTTTGCTATGACTTTTTACTATCGTCCAACCGTTACAGAAGCTTTTTCCTCTGTTCAATACATAATGACTGAGGCCAATTTTGGTTGGTTAATTCGATCAGTTCATCGATGGTCAGCAAGTATGATGGTTCTAATGATGATCCTGCACGTATTTCGTGTATATCTCACAGGTGGATTTAAAAAACCCCGCGAATTAACTTGGGTTACAGGTGTGGTTTTAGCTGTATTGACTGCATCTTTTGGTGTAACTGGTTATTCCTTACCTCGGGACCAAATTGGTTATTGGGCAGTAAAAATCGTGACAGGTGTACCTGAAGCTATTCCTGTAATAGGATCGCCTTTGGTAGAGTTATTACGTGGAAGTGCTAGTGTGGGCCAATCCACTTTGACTCGTTTTTATAGTTTACACACTTTTGTATTGCCTCTTCTTACTGCCGTATTTATGTTAATGCACTTTCCAATGATACGTAAGCAAGGTATTTCGGGTCCTTTATAGAGAAGACAGATCATAGATATTTGTAATTGATCATATATCATATCGGGAAGGAACAATACTATTTCATTGCTACAAATATGGATTCATTGCTACAAATATGGATTTTTGAAAAAATAAGACATGTTATTTGGATACTTCTCTTCAACTCCGAAGTATTGTATTTCTTAATTGATACGAATAGTTGAAGTGGATTTTCCGAAGAGAGGATGGATTATGGGAGTGTGTGACTTGAACTATTAATTGGGCCATGCAGATATATGATTTTATCCGCCACGTTGGAATTCATAACCAAATGTGTCTCCGCATCCAACCACCACGTAAGTCCCCCTATGTAGCAGAGGATAGGCAGGTTCGCTTGAGGAGAATCTTTTCTATGATCATACCCGAATCATGTCATGCATGAACAGGCTCCGTAAGATCCCGTAGAATAGAATAAGTGATGTGGCATGATCCAATGTTCTATCTATTCCACTTACTTAATTTTATTTATAGTGTAGAAATGCATTCATTTCCTCTGCATCGATCCCGATCTATGATACTATCGGAGTGAAATAAGGGATCTAAGGAAGAACAGCGGCTAGACTTTATTAGTAACAAGTAAATACTTTGTATGTAAGAAAATCGAGATGTTGTGGGGATAAACACCAATCAAAAGACATGAGACAATCCAA